GCACCATGCCAAATGTGTCCGAAAAAGAAGAGCAAAGCAAACGAAGCATGTCCAAAAGTAAACCAACCCCTTGGGCTGCTACGAAAAACACCATCGGATTTCAAAGTAGCGCGATCTAATTCAAAAATTTCACCCAATTGAGCACGTCTAGCATATTTTTTCACAGTAGCAGGATCACTATAACTCACTCCATCGAGTTCGCCACCATAGAACTCAACAGTGACTCCTACTTGTTCGACACTATACTTCGATTCTGCCCTTCTAAAAGGAACATCGGCTCTTACAATTCCGTCTCCGTCTACCAAAACTACTGGAAATGTTTCAAAAAAAGTAGGCATACGACGTACAAAAAGCTCATGCCCATCTTTATCTCTAAAGACGGGATGTCCTAACCATCCAACAGCTATTCCATCCCCATTGTCCATTGAGCCCGCTCTAAATAATCCCCCCTTTGCTGGATTATTGCCAATGTAATCATAAAAAGCTAATTTTTCGGGAATTTTAGACCAAGCTTCTGATAAACTCTGATTTTCGGCTAGTCCGGCACCAACCCTTCGATATATTTCTTGCTGGAAGTATCCTTGATCCCATTGATAACGAGTTGGACCAAATAATTCGATCGGGGTAGTCGCAGAGCCATACCACATAGTTCCAGCAACAACAAAAGCTGCAAAAAAGACAGCGGCGATACTACTGGAAAGGACAGTTTCAATATTACCCATACGTAATCCTTTGTATAGACGTTGGGGCGGACGAACACTAAGATGGAATAGGCCCGCCAATATACCCAATGTACCTGCTGCAATATGATGAGAGGCTATTCCTCCCGGAACAAAAGGATCAAAACCTTCTACCCCCCACGCAGGATTTACAGATTGTACCTTTCCGGTTAGTCCATAAGGATCAGACACCCATATTCCAGGACCATACAAGCCTGTTACATGAAATGCACCAAACCCAAAGCAAGCTAATCCTGAAAGAAATAAATGAATTCCAAAGATCTTGGGCAAATCCAAAGAAGGTTTTCCTGTACGTTCATCACAGAATATTTCTAGATCCCAATATACCCAATGCCAGATAGCTGCCAAGAAGCACAAACCAGAAAACATAATATGTGCCCCAGCCACACCTTCGTAACTCCAAATACCCGGATTCGTTATAGTCCCCCCTGTGATACTCCAACCGCTCCATGAATTGATTATTCCTAAACGAGTCATGAAAGGTATAACGAACATACCTTGTCTCCACATTGGATCAAGAACAGGGTCGGAGGGATCAAAAACTGCTAATTCGTACAAAGCCATTGAACCGGCCCAACCAGAAACGAGAGCTGTATGCATTATATGTACAGAAAGCAAGCGACCGGGATCATTCAATACGACGGTATGAACACGATACCAAGGTAAACCCATGGAAATACCCCTTTATCAAAGAAAAATAGACACTATGTAACTTTATCGCATTGGAAAAGACTATGCTATGGACCTCTCCCTTTCAGTGGATTATTTCGGAGCAGGGGTTACTATTTATTTAATTCCATTTCGTTGGTAATAATGGAACAATTCTGTTCGTAGGAACAAAGATAAGCAGATCTATTCTATACCCGATAAGTACCAATACGCAATGGGGAGATTGGTCCCATTTTCTATGAGCGACTGCGTAGATACTTGTTCATCATTTGAATAGCCCGACCCATTCGTAATAATTTTCCTTTATTCATTTCGTCTTACTCTAGGAATTTATAGGGATAAAATACAACATTACGTTTCCACATCAAAGTAAAATATAATACTCAACTACCCTTTCTTTCAGTTGATGCCTATTGGTGTTCCAAAAGTACCTTTTCGGATTCCCGGACAGGAAGATGCAACTTGGGTTGACGTATAGTGCGACTTGTCAGACATATTGGGTCATATGGGAGTTCCCCGTTTTCTCCCCCGATCGAGATACCCTCTGTTTCGTCCAAAAAAGATTGCTTGAAAACCATCAATAATTTGGAGCGTGAAGTGCAATTAGATCCATTTTTTGGGGGGTCGAGATCAATATTAATATTAACCATTATAAAAATTTATGGTTGGCTTGGTTGGACCAATAAAATGAAGTATCCAGGCTCCGTTCAGAAAATACCCAATTCAATTGGTAATATATGTATGATTACCACTTCTATCATACCATACATAAGTCATTACTTTATAGCATATGAACGATCTCAAACTGCCAATCAATGATATGATGACTACATCGAATATTTGTCGTAAGAAAGGCATGAAAGAAATGATTGAAAAAAAAATCGTACCCCCAAAAGTGGTATTGGGATCATTTGTCCTATATGTACAAATTGAAATCGGGCGGATCTTTACCCGGAGTAGAACATAAACCTAAAATAATTGAGGAGGCCCATTCAGGAACAAGAAAATGACATCGTAATTTGGAGATGAAACAATACATCAATGAGAGGTTAATTCGATAAGTTTAGTGGATTCTCTCCGTTTTTACGGAGAGACGATCAAAAAATCATCTTTCTTAAGAAAATAGAAGAAAAAGTCCCTTCGTTAAGAAGTGGAAAAGTCCTACTATACTATAACTATAAAAAAAGAGGGCGGGCTGGAATCAACACATTGATTCTTTTTTTTTTTTCGTAATTTTTTTTGAACCGTATGCATCCAAAGGTGCGTGTACGGTTCCTAAGGGATCAAATTTTGTCCTAATCAACCGACTTCATCGCGAAAGAGCACTTTTTTTAGGCCAAGCCGTTACTAGCGAGATCTCAAACCAACTTGTTGGTCTCATGATATATCTCAGTCTAGAAGATGAGACCCGGAATTTTTATTTGTTTATAAACTCTCCCGGCGGGTGGGTAGTACCCGGAGTAGCCATTTATGATACTATGCAATTTGTGCTACCAGCTATACATACAATATGCATGGGATTAGCCGCTTCAATGGGATCTTTTCTCCTGGCCGGAGGAGAAATTACCAAACGTATAGCATTCCCTCACGCTTGGCGCCAATGAGTTTTTTTATTTGAGAGAAAAAATAAGACTATGCCTTCGCGACATGTAATATGAATATGAATAAGAATATGAATATTAAGTAATAATAGCATGGCACTTCGAGTTCGATATGAACAAACCATTATTGTTTTTTCATAACATGAGATTATGTATCGGGCGAGTAATATGAGACAAAAAGTATCTCCGATTTGATCTTATCTATCCGGGGTTCATTTCAGCGTCACAAACTTTTTTTGTTTTCACACCAGAAGTCTCTTTCCAATATTTATGTTATGAAAGATTACTAAAAAGAAAAAGAATAATCATTTTTTTTTTCTTTTTACTTATTTTATTTTTGATTTGTTTAATTTTGATCGGATCAAAAAGAAACTTTGGGATTGCTGACTCACATACGAGATAAATGATAAATATAGAAAGCAACGGAACCATCATAGTATTTTTTAACTCTCGCGAAAAGAAGGTTGGTAAATGGATGACTTAACGATTGGGATCTGATGGATCCTATTTCTCTTTTTGCTCGACTGAAAAGAAAAGTAAATTCCATTGTGGAGCCGTATGCACAAAAAATGCCTGTACGGTTGTTCAATTATATATCTATTCTTATTTTATTCTTTTCTTGTTATTCTTTATCTCTTTCCTTCGTCCTATCGTACGAGATCGAGGAACCATTCATTATGATTATGTTATATCATCAGGGTAATGATCCACCAACCTGCTAGTTCTTTTTATAGGGCACAAACAGGAGAATTTATCCTAGAAGCGGAAGAACTGCTGAAACTTCGCGAAACGCTCACAAGGGTTTATGCACAAAGAACGGGCAAACCCGTATGGGTTGTATACGAGGACATGGAAAGGGATGTTTTTATGTCAGCAACAGAAGCCCAAGCTCATGGAATTGTTGATCTTGTAGCGGACGAAAATGCCGGGAATTTAACGTAAATCCGCGATTCCATTTTGAACCATAATTCGGATGAACCTAAATTTCAGATTTTATCTGCTTACCGGGGTAAAATAAGGTAAAAAAAATCGAAATAATTTATAATCATCTGGTTAGGATTGATCTAAACCAGACCATTTATATACGATTTAGCATGCCAACCATTAAACAACTTATTAGAAACACAAGACAGCCAATAAAAAATGTAACAAAATCCCCCGCTCTTCGGGGATGTCCTCAGCGTCGAGGAACATGTACTAGGGTGTATGTGCGACTCGTTCAGATCATGAGCTGGAACAAAATCAAAATAAAGGAAAAGTTTTTCCAGTATCAATGACCAGTACCTAGGAATAGGATGGAAGAATTCCATTCAATATATAAATCTAAAAAAACAAACCCCATTGTGTATGAAATTTATGGTTTCTATTGGTGCAAATCCAATCAACTCAATTGGAGATGAGAAGCAATTCCCCATTGGTAGCAAATGGTTATCCATTAAGCGGGGGAAAATAGTATTTAAGAAGTAAAAGAATTATGCTCCCACTCTTGCAAGAACGGACTAACAGGGTCAGCTACCTAGCCAACCTTTGTAATTAAATACCGTTACTGTATGGGTAGATCTCATTGTGAAAAGAGCTATTACTGGATACTTCATGGGTAGAGTCAAAGAATGTGAACTATACAAGTTACTAATAACATTGATTAAATGAAGGCTCCGGTGTATAGAGAGGACCTCACCGTTTAAGAAGCAACCATAGAAACGATGGAACCCACTATTTATTTATGCATTTACCTTTACTATTTATTGATACTTTATGCTCAACTTAATTTACAATTTACTATTTTGTTCTTTGTTGATACCTAGTATCAATACAATTTCCTTATTTCAGGGTTAAATGCCTGGAAAAAATCGTGGCTGGGAAGGTTATAGTAGCAAAAGCCATTGGAATTTTTTTTATACATTGGAAGAATCCGTTTTGTTATTAATAGACCAGGAAAGGAAAAAAGAATGACTGAAAGAAAATAAATCAATTAGTTATTCATCAAAGTTTCATTTGATTCAATGACCAGAATTAGACGAGGGTATATAGCTCGGAGACGTAGAACAAAAATTCGTTTATTTGCATCAACCTTTCGAGGGACTCATTCAAGGCTTACTCGAACTACTATTCAACAGAAAATGAGAGCCTTAGTTTCTGCTCATCGGGATAGGGGCAGGCAAAAGAGAAATTTTCGTCGTTTGTGGATCACTCGGATAAATGCAGCAATTCGTGAAATTGGGGTATCCTATAGTTATAGTAGATCAATACATGATATGTACAAGAGGAAGTCGCTTATTAATCGTAAAATGCTTGCACAAATAGCCATATCAAATACGAATTGTCTTTACATGATTTCCAATAAGATCATTAAATAAGGAGATTGGAAGGAATACACGGTAATGATTTAAATGAAGCCCCCGGAGAATGAGCTCCGGGAAGGTAGAGTATAAATTAATAGGATAGATAAATATAGTAAAAATGAATAAACACGCTTCAATAAAAAAAAAAAAAGAAGAAATCTTTTTTACTTTATTTACCTTGCGCCTTTTTTCTTACAACGTGACAATCCAATCTGGATTCTCGAATTTTTCGAACAAAAAATCAATCCGAGTTGGGATTCGGATTGGAATTTTTATTCAATTGCAATTGAGGAATAGGCCTATCTATTTATTTCTAGTTCGAGGACCCGTAGTTCTAGGAGTCGACTCAGTTCTCTCAAATTGTTTCTCATTATTAAGAAAAGGTAACAAAGATAAAATACGAGCTTGTTTTATAGCAATAGTAATTAATCGTTGTTGTTTCAACGTCAATCTATTCACTCGTCTAGATAATATTTTTCCTTGTTCACTAATAAATCGACTAATTAAACTCATGTTTCTATAATCAATTCGATCCCCCGACCCAATTGGGGGCAAACGCCTACGAAAAGATCGCTTGGATTTAAGAAAAAGTCGCTTGGATTTATCCATGGTTTATTCCTTATCTTTGAAATCCTATTTCTTAATTCTAATTTAATTTGGGATCCGACCGAAATAGGATTTGGTTGTTTTTATTTTTATAGTTTATTTATATATATTATTATGTAATTATTATGTTTATGTAATTTATTCCTGTTCCTTGGAGGGGTTACACACACGTTAGATTTTATCTATTTCTTTATCTCCCCATGAATCGTATGCTTGTAACAATAGGGACAAAATTTTCTCAATTCCAATCGACTAGGCGTATTGTGTCGATTCTTTTGAGTAATATATCTGGAAATACCCCGTGATTTCTTATTAATATCGTTTCGGACACAACTGTTACATTCCAAAATAACTCTTACTCTCACATCTTTACCCTTGGCCATGAACCTCCCTTTTATTTTGGATTCACTCAACTCTTCCATTTTCGATCCGAAACAAAAAGAAAAAAAAAAGAAGTTCCTGACTCGAAATAAATAAAATTATGAAATATTTCATTACAATCAATAGAGAAATAATAATAAGTAATACAACAATTTCTAACTATCAATTAAATTAGTACCAGTATTAGTATTAAAGTATCTTGTATGCTTTTGTTGTCCTCGACCCTTATTATTATTTTTTTTTTCTATTTATGTTCTCCCTCTATTAATTCCGCCTAAACCCGAGTTTCGTTCTGGGTGAATCTTCTTTCTTTTATCAAAAAAAAATGACAGTCAAGAACAAAACAAAGAAAAGGGGGAGTTAGTGACAGATAATTTATTGTATCTCTAAGCTTCTTCATCCCTAACTAGAATGAAAAAAAAGGGAATGTCAACGCATCTGGGAATAAACGATTGATCTCTATCAATAGACCTGCTAAAGACCCGAACCATAGAGTGCTTAACACGGGTGCCACAGAAAGATATGTTTTTAGATCTCGCATTGAAAATCCTCCTTTTTTATTGTAATACATATATGATCAGATACATATGTAGTTAAGGATCACTTGTATTTATACGCGGAATCCCTAACTAAAATGGATATAGCGACCCGATAGATTCTATTTTCTTTCCTTTCTTTACAACAGAACAGAAAAAGACGTCCACTTATTTTATGAATATTACCGAGATCAATTTATTTATATGTTGGGTTTCTAAAATGAAATTCAATTTCTAGTTATAGTACTAATTAATATTACTATTGAAATTCAATATTCTTATTCTATTAATTTCATTAATAATTAAATAATTACATTGTTTAATTTAATATAAAAAAATATTGAATATAAAATGGATTTCTAAATTTAAATAAAAATTATAGATTATATATATAAAAAAAAATGAATTATTATTTTATAATATGTTTATATGTGTTAGATGAGATGAACAAAGAAGAAATGGCAAGATAAATTGTATAGTATATCAATAGAGGAAATTACGATGTGGAAAACAAGACGGAGATTCTCTACAATGACACTGACACTGTAGGCTAATTGAAAGGGATGTAGCGCAGCTTGGTAGCGCGTTTGTTTTGGGTACAAAATGTCACGGGTTCAAATCCTGT